AATAAAGTAAAATATGATTAGGATAAAGTACAATATTATTATAAAATAAAAAAATATAATATTATAATATAATAATTAAATTATAAAATAAATAAAAATATAATTATAAAATAAATAAAATTATAAAGAAAGAAAAGATAAAGATTATATTATTATTATTTATAATTATTTATAAATAAAGTAAAGATAATAGATAATGATAATAATAAGGGCTTTGTTACGTTTCCACATCAAAGTAAAATATAGTACTTAGTTCTTTTTTCTTTCATTTAATGCCTATTGGTGTTCCAAAAGTACCTTTTCGAAGTCCTGGAGAGGAAGATGCAACTTGGGTTGACATATAGTGCGACTTGTCAGATATATTGGGCCATATGGGATTTTCCCGTTTTCTCCCCACTCGAGATATCCCCTGTTTCGCCCACGAAAGATTAATGGAATCATCAAAAATTTGGAGCGTGAAGTGCAATTAGATCCACTTTTTGGGGGGGATTCGAATTACTATTATCAATTAGAAGATTTTATGGTTGGCTTAGTTGGACTACTACATTGAAGTATCCAGGCTCCGTTTAAAAAAACCAAGTGGTATCTATTTTATATCATAAAGGATTCCTTTTTTTAAAGAAATCTCTTTTTTATTTTATAAGTAGAAGTTATTTCAAACTCTCCTCTTAATCAATCAATTGAGTAAAATGCATTAAGCCCTCAACTATTTTATGGAATGCGTGAATTGAAAAAAAAAGAAGGGATAACTAAAAGAAGTGGTAATGGGAGCATTTGTACTATATGTGCAAATAAAAATAGGGCGGATCTTTACCCGGAGTAGAGCATAAACCTAAAAAGATTAAAGGGGCCCATTTAAGAACAAGAAAATGACATCGTGATTTGGATTGAATCTCGATGAAAGAATCCATCAATGAAAAGTTAGTTGGATAAGTTTAATGAATTCTTTTTTATATTCTAGTTCTAGTTAATAATTAAGTTATAAGGAAAGGAAGACAAACTCGTGTTTAGTCAAAAATCAAGGAAATCATTATAAGTTAGAAGGAACTTGCTATGAAAAAAGAAAAAGTATAGGAATCTACACATTGATTCTTTTGTTTTTTTTGAACCGTATGCGTCAAAAGGCGCCTGTACGGTTCCGGGGGGATACAATTTGACCCTAATCAACCGACTTTATCGAGAAAGATTACTTTTTTTAGGTCAAGAGGTTGATAGCGAGATCTCAAATCAACTTATTGGTCTTATGATATATCTCAGTATGGAGAATGATACCCAAGATCTGTATTTGTTTATAAACTCTCCTGGCGGATGGGTAATACCGGGGGTGGCTCTTTATGATACTATGCAATTTGTACAACCAGATGTACAGACAATATGCATGGGATCAGCCGCTTCAATGGGATCTTTTATCCTGGTCGGAGGAGAAATTACCAAACGTCTAGCATTCCCTCACGCTTGGCGCCAATGAGGCTTTTATTTGAGAGAAAAAGGAAGACTATGCCTTCGCCATATGAAATATGAATTTTTAAGTTAAGTAATAATAGCATGGCACTTTGAATTCGATATAATAAATTTTGTTTTCAAAACATTAGATTATGTATCGAGAGAGTATAATATGAGAAAAAGATATTTCCTATTTTATTATCGGAAGTCCAATTCAGCGTCACAAACTTTTTTCACACCAGAGGTCTCTTAACAATATTTATAGTATAGAGCGAAAAAAAAAAACAAGATTCTTTTTTCCTTAGTTTATTTGATCAAACAAAAAAGCAACCTTGGGATTGCTGAATGACAGACAAATCACAGACAAAAAAATATAATAAATATAGAAAGCAACGGAGCCATCATAGTATTTTTGAATTCCTCCGAAAAGAAGGGTGGTAAGTTGATCATTTACCGATCGGGGTCTGATCGATCCTATTTTTTTGAAGGTAAGGGTCAATTTTATTGTAGAGCCGTATGCAATGCGTAATGCCCGTACGGTTGTTCGATTCTATCTTTTTTCTTGTTATTCTTTTATCTTTCTTTTATCTTCCCCTCATCATGCGAAATAGAGAAACCTTTTTTATCTTATATCATCAGGGTAATGATCCATCAACCCGCTGGTTCTTTTTCTGAAGTAGCAACGGGAGAATTCATCCTGGAAGTGGGAGAACTGCTGAAACTACGTGAAACCCTGACAAGGGTTTATGTACAAAGAACGGGGAAACCCTTCTGGGTTGTATCCGAAGACATGGAAAGAGATATTTTTATGTCAGCAACAGAGGCCCAAGCTTATGGAATTGTTGATCTTGTAGCGGTTGAATGACAATAAATAGCCTGAATTTCGCGTGAATTCGTGATTTAAAATGAACCCTGCTTTAATATTCTATGACTTTTATTTATTTACTATCTATCTATATCTATTGATTGATGATTGATGATTCTATTGATCTATCGATTCTATTCTATTGAATAAAAGTCATTCATAATCATACGGTTAGGATCGATCTAAACCAGCCCATTATGTATATGATTCAACATGCCAACGATTAAACAACTTATTAGAAATACAAGACAGCCAATCAGAAATGTCACAAAATCCCCCGCGCTTCGGGGATGCCCTCAGCGTCGAGGAACATGTACTAGGGTGTATGTGCGACTCGTTCAGATCATAAACTAGAACAAAGGAAAGAGAACAATGTTCGAATATCAATGATCAAATAGGATAGAACGGAAAAACAAACTACATTTACTATCTAAAACTAAAAATAAGAAAATGGGGTCATATCCCTTTTATTGTGTATGAAATTTATGGTTTCTATTGGTGTAAAACCACTCACCTCAATTCAAGATGAGAAGTAATTCTCCATTGGTAGCAAATGGTTATCCATTAAGCGGAGGAAATCTTAGATAGACCCATCTTGCAAGAACGGACTAACAGGGTCAGCTACCCAGCCAACTTTCATAATTAAATACCGTTACTGTATAGGTAGAGCTCGTTGTGAAAGAGCTATTACTGGATAATTCATGGGTAGAGCCGAAGAATGTGAACTATACAAGTTAGCAATAACATTGATTAAATGAAGTAAGGGCTCCGGTGTATAGAGAAGACCTCACCGTTTACGAAGTAACCATAGAAACGATGGAATCCACTATTTAGTTATCATTGCTATTTTTTTTTTTAACCTAGTATAGTACAATTTCGTATTTCGAGGTGAAATGCCTATAAAAAAATAAAAAATCGTGGTTGGGAAGGTTATAGTAGCGAAAGCCATTGGAATTTTTAGTTTATACATTGGAAAAATCCGTTTTGTTATTAATGGAAAGGGGCAAAAGAATAACTGAAAGAAAGGAAATCTATTAGTTATTCGTTAAAGTTTCATTTATTCAATGACCAGAATTAGACGGGGATATATCGCTCGGAGACGTAGAACAAAAATTCGTTTATTTGCATCAAGCTTTCGGGGGGCTCATTCAAGACTTACTCGAACTATTACTCAACAAAAAATAAGAGCTCTGGTTTCGGCTCATCGGGATAGAGATAGGCAAAAAATAAACTTTCGTCGTTTGTGGATCACTCGAATAAATGCAGCAATTCGTGAAAGGGGGGTATGCTATAGTTATAGTAGATTAATAAATGATCTGTACAAGAGACAGTTGCTTCTTAATCGTAAAATACTTGCACAAATAGCTATATCAAATAGGAATTGTCTTTATATGATTTCCAATGAGATCATAAAAGAAGTAGGTTGGAAAGAATCCACCGGTTAAACGGAGTTGCCCGGAGAATGAACTCCGGGAAGATCGAATAAAAATGAATAGAATTAGAATATGATAAAATATCAGAAAGTATAGTAGTCAAAATAAATATGAATCAACACGTTCAATAAAAAATTTTATTCTTCCCAGATTATTCTTTTTTTTTTTTTTTTTCTTACGACACGAGACTTCAATCCGGATTGTTGGATTTTTCCAACAAAAAGGAAATCCGCGTTTGAGTTCGGATGGGCATTTGAATTCAAGTGAAGAAAGAGTAAACCTATCTTTTTCTGGCTCTAAGACTGGGAGTTCTGGTGGTCGACTCGGTTCTTTCAAATTGTTTCTCATTATTAAGAAAAGGTAACAAAGATAAAATACGAGCTTGTTTTATAGCAATAGTAATTAATCGTTGTTGTTTCAAGGTCAATCTATTCACTCGTCTAGATAATATTTTTCCCTGTTCACTAATAAATCGACTAATTAAACTCATGTTTTTATAATCAATTCGATCCCCCGATTGGATCGGGGGCAAACGCCTACGAAAAGATCGCTTGGATTTAAGAAAAGTTCGCTTAGATTTTTCCATGGTTTGGTTAGTTTATTTCTTATCCCTAAAATCCTATTTCAGCCGTATCTTTTATTAAAATAAATAAATAGGATTTGGTTTTTTTATAATTATCATCTTTAACTATGTTAAATTAAATATTAAATATGTTATATATATAATGTCTTTTTTGCCCTTTCCTTGTAAGAAAGATAAGGGCGCCGGCGCTCGGTTCGTTCGATCTATTTCTTTATCTCCCCATGAATCGTATGTTTGTTACAATATGGACAGAATTTTAGCAACTCCAATCGATTAGGCGTATTGTGCCGGTTCTTTTGAGTAATATATCTGGAAATCCCCGCTGATTCCTTATTAACACCGTTTCGAACACAAGCGGTACATTCCAAAAGAACCGGTATTCGCACATCTTTACCCTTAGCCATGAACCTCCTTTGGATTTTTAATTTACTCAACTCTTCCTTTTTCAATTCGAAACGAAAAAGAAGAAAGGAAGGAAAAATTTTGTAACTAGCTATCCTCTTATGCAAGATTTCATTACAATCAATATAGGAAATACGATAGAAAGATTTCTAAACTATATTTCAACAGTACAGTATTTCATATAATTATCGTCTAGAATACGCTTTCCTTAGAACCAGAGTTTGTAGTCGACTTCCATAGAAATTTAATACATAGAAATAGAAATTCATATTAATTTAATTCCAACCTGAACCCGACTCTCACAGCTGTTGCATGTAATATTCTTTCTCTTTCCTCCCTTTTTCTAGGGAAAAAAGAGAAAAGAAGGGGCTTTATTTAATTGTATCTCTAATCTTCTTTATTCCTTCCCACGTCAATAACTAGAATGAAAAAAAGGGGAACGTCAACGCATCCGGGAAAAAACGATTAATCTCTATCAATAAACCTGCCAAAGAACCGAACCATAGAGTACTTAGTACCGGTGCCACGGAAAGATATGTTTTTAGATCTCGCATTGAAAAACCTCCTTTTATAGTAATACATATACATACATAAGATAATACATATTGAAATGTACAATCATCCAGTAAATAAGATTTACTTTTTGTTAAATACAGAAAAAACGTCCTTTTCTTCCCCACTATTCCCCAAAAAGACTCATTTATTTTTCCTAGGGGTTCAAGAAGTATTTTAATATTATTATATGTTAAATGAGACCAAAAAGGCGAAATGGACATAAAAATTCTAGATTTTAATAGAGGCAATAACCATGTGGAAAACAAGATAGGAATTCTCTACAATGACACTGTAGACCAATGGAAGGGATGTAGCGCAGCTTGGTAGCGCGTTTGTTTTGGGTACAAAATGTCACGGGTTCAAATCCTGTCATCCCTACCTATTACTGCTCCTTTGAGCAGTAACGAGGGATTTTTTGAGATCAATTCACGTTGGACATATCATATAGAATCTTTTATTCTTATGATGATACTATATGTGTATGCATACAAGATGTATTGGGGCCAATCCTTTTCTTTACAGTCTTTTCTTTTATGAGAAGAAAGCGCTCTTAGTTCAGTTCGGTAGAACGTGGGTCTCCAAAACCCGATGTCGTAGGTTCAAATCCTACAGAGCGTGATTTGTATCTTCTTCGATGGAATTTGACTGAAACACTAACTGGAACAGCAATCTTTATTTGACCTCCTGGATATTAAAGAAAGGAGGAGGTCAATCAAAAAAAGAGATGTTAATTAATCAAAGGTCTAACTGATCGCCACGCCTGTATTGTAAATAGGCAGTTACAAATAATCCAGCCAAAGTAATAGGAATTAGACCTAACACAATTCCAAATAGAAAAACTTCAATCATTTCAATTTGTTTGAAAGGAGAAAAAAGAGGTAATATCTATACCTAAATATTAATCCGAATTACCATGAATCTCAATGACCAAGAATTGACAATTAACGGGGTAAAAATACACAGAAGTTCGCGGAAAGATTTTGTGCAATTAATTTCAAATAAGTCGTATCTTGCTCAGACCAATAAATAGAGCTGAGGTTATAGTTAAAGCCGTTAGTAGAAAACCGAAATAACTAGTTATGGTAGGCATCAAGGAGCTAAATGAAATATGGTCTTTTTATACATATGTTTATAAAAAAGCACTTACCTGAGTTTCCTTTTTTGCAAAATGGGAGAAAAAACCAATTGAAAGTTTTTGAGTCATCTATCATTATAGACAGCACTAACAAGGATAAAGTCACAACTATATAAAAAAAATTGATTCATCATCTGTAACATCTACCCATACCGCGTTTGCAATCAGCAAATGCATTCTTGGATCATTTTTTAATTGAATTCAACTTCTAAACGAATAATAAGAACTGGGTAGTGTAATTTCGTTTAAAAAAAAGACTAACGCTTTTCCAATCGTTATGGAATCAAATTAGAAAATTATTCCTATATTTTATCATTTGTTTTATTGGATCGAATCTATTTATTTTAGAGCGAACATTAATCTTATAAAACTTTTATTTTCATTTTAACTAATTAGATTCCGTAATAAGTTCACTCATATAATATATATCTTAAATATCTTGAATGAATGAGAACAAAAAGTTATCACATGATCACTCAAAAAAATAGGTGTTTTGGTTCAACTATATTTAAGACTAGTAATTTCTATTTTCTTTTGCTTTAGAAGTTCTATTTTGTCATATATTTTTCATATAATATATATTAGAAATGCGCATCTTTTTAGTTAGGTCAAGAAAGAACCTTCAGATTTCTATCTAATACAACAATATATGCATTAGTGATTCCAAATGTTTCATTCTTTGTTCTTTTTGGTTTATCGAATAAAAATTCCTATTCTTACTTGTTACTGGACGCCTAACCAATTCAAAAAAAGATTCCACCAAAAAAGCGCTTCTACAACTATGAATAACAAAGATTTTTAGACCTCACATTTACTTACAGATGCGGGAATATTCTAATCAATTTCATAAATTATTAGAAACTACCTTATCAGATTCACGTTTTACCTAATCCTCAGTTTCTAGCTCTAAACTCATAATGGCCAGGATGATTTTACATTACATTCAATAGAAATTGAATGGGAAATTCTATTTTCCATCAACAAACAACAAGTAAAGGAAGAAAGAAATTATTTAGCACCTCCTCCCAATACTGATTGAAAGTGCGTTGCTGTGTCAGAAGAAGGATAGCTATACTGATTCGGT